ATGGGCCCCTCGAAAGCTTGATGCAAATAAACGACTTTTTGTTCTACGTCTCCGAGCTATATATCCCCGTCTAATTCTAGTCATTGAGTAGATGAAACTTTCGCGAATAACTAATTTATTTCTTTTCTTTCAGTTATTCTTTTCCCCTTTCTTAATCTATTAATAACAAAACGGATTCTTCCAATGTATAAAATCAAAATTCCAATGGCTTTGGCTACTATAACCTTCCTGACCGCGATTTTTTTCTTTTTTTTTTTTAGGCCGAAATAAAAAATTATATTCTCTTTGTTATAGGTGTCAAAAATAGAAAATAGAAATGGATAAAGAAATAGCGGATTCCTTCGTTTCTATGGTGACTTCTTAAACGGCGAGGTCTTCTCTATACACCGGAGCCTTTACTTCATTTAATCAACGTTATTGGTAACTTGTATAGTTCACCCTTTTTAGCTCTACCTATGAATTATCCAGTAATAGGCCTTTCACAATAAGATCTACCTATACAGTAACGGTATTTAATTATGAAAGTTAGCCGGGTAGCTGACCCTCTTAGTCCGTTCTTGTCAGAGTAGGAGCTTAATCTTTATGCCTTTTAAATAGATAAATAGAAATAAGATTTCCTCCGCTTAATGGATAACCATTTGCTACCAATGGAGAATTGCTTCTCATCTTATAAATTTTTGTGATTGGATTTGCACCAACGGAAACCATAAAATTTATACGCAATGTAGGAATACGATAACTTTGATTATTTTTAGATAGTGAATGGAACCCCTTCTTACATTTTATCCTATTCACCGGTACTGATCGTTGATACTGGAAAGTTTGTTTTCTTGCTTTTGTACCAGCTCATGATATGATCTAAACGAGTCGCACATACACCCGAGTACATGTTCCTCGGCGTTGAGGGCATCCCCGAAGAGCGGGGGATTTCGTGACATTTCTAATGGGCTGTCTTGTATTTCTAATAAGTTGTGTAATAGTTGGCATGCTGAATTGTATACATAATGGGCTGGTTTAGATTGATCCTAACCGGATAATTATGAATTACTTCCATTTAAAAAAATAGCAAACTCATAGATAAAATCTCAAATCACGGATTTGTGTGAAATCCGTCTTATTTTCATTCAACTGCTACAAGATCAACAATTCCATAAGCTTGTGCTTCTGTTGCTGACATAAAAACATCTCTTTCCATGTCTTCGGATACAACCCATAAGGGTTTGCCTGTTCTTTGTACATAAACCCTTGTGAGGGTTTCACGCAGTTTCAGCAATTCTTCCGCTTCCAGGATAAATTCTCCCGTTTGTGCCTCATAAAACGAACTAGCAGGTTGATGAATCATTACCCTGATGATATAACATAATAAAAAGTTCCTCTATCTCGCATGATGAAGCGAAGAGAAAAGAAAGATAAAGACTAATAGGAAAAGATAGAATTGAACAACCGTACGGGCATCTGCATATGCATACGGCTTTACAATAAAATTGACCTTTACCCTCCATTCAAGAAAGAAAGAGAAACAAGAAAGAAAGAGAAAAGTAAAATATACCAGACCCGGATAGGTTAAATGATCGAATTGCCACCCTTCCTTTTGTTTTGGAATAGTTAAAAAATACTATGATGGCTCCGTTGCCATTTATATTATATTAATTTTTATTGTTTTTTTGTCTGTGATTCAGCAATCCCAAAGTTTCTTTTTGATCTAATCAAAGAAAAAATTTTGTTTTTTTTTCGCACTCCTTGCATAACATAAATATTGTTAAGAGCCTTCTGGTGTGAACAAAAAAGGTTTGTGACGCTGAGCTGGACTCCCGATAAATAAGAGAAAATCGGAAATACCCTTTCTCCCATACTACTCTCTCGATACATAATCTAATGTTTTGAAAAAACAATGCAAAAATTTATCATATCGAATTAGAAGTGCCATGCTATTATTACTTAAATATATATTCATATTTCATAGGGCGAAGGCATAGTCTTCTTTTTTCTCTTAAATAAAAACCTCATTGGCGCCAAGCGTGAGGGAATGCTAGACGTTTGGTAATTTCTCCTCCGACCAGGATAAAAGATCCCATTGAAGCGGCTAACCCCATGCATATTGTATGGACGTCCGGTCGTACAAATTGCATAGTATCATAAATCGCTACTCCAGGTATTACCCATCCGCCGGGAGAGTTTATAAACAAATACAGATCTTTGTTATCATCTTCAATACTGAGATATATCATAAGACCAATAAGTTGATTTGAGATCTCGCTATCAACTGCTTGTCCTAAAAAAAGTAATCTTTCTCGATAAAGTCGGTTGATTAGGGTACAATTGTAGCCTTTTTGAACCGTACACGCATCTTTTGATGCATACGGTTCAAAAAAATTGCGAAACCAAAAAAAAAAGAATCAATGTATGGATTCCATTCCTCTTTCTTTTCGGTTCTTTCTGACTTCTAACGAAAGGGTTTTGTCTTCTTCAATAAAGACGGATTTTTACTAGAATAAAAAAA